AATTCTCACAAGGACAAGGTCTACTCGACATGGATTAGGCTTTAATCAAACCTTTCACAGGCACAGGAATCTTTCACAAAATTATCAACTAATCTTATCAACTAATTAGAATGGTTCGTTATCATGGTATTTGATTCGCCAAATACATCATTATTGTATACTATTTTATATGTATGGCGCAACCCAATACCCTCTTTGAAAGTTTCGAGCCGCTTATACTCTTTAGTAGTAAATATATATATATATATATAAAATACTAAGGAATTCACTCTTGACAGTGATATATGTTGTAGTTGTATATGTAAATCCTAGATGTGAAAATAGGCGGAATCTCCCCATGAATGAAAAGGTATAAAAAGAATAAGTGTAAATATATATGATGAAATAAAATAAGAAACAACGGCTAATGTCCTAAAAATAATGAATCATAAATAGAGTTCAGGTTCGAATTCCATAGATAATATGGATGGGATTGTCTATAATGATAGAGAAATAAAACACTTCCTCTCCTCATAATTCTTATTCATCTACTCGATATTTTGAAAATGCATTCATTGAATGAGTAAACAATTGAATTGGATTCAGTTGAATGGTACCAACGAAATCGAGTACTAACTCGCATTTTTTATTAACCGATCCACTTTCTATCGGACATTTCTTTTTATTTATTTTTTATTCGGTTTGCAAAAAAAATTTCGACATAGACATATAATACTTTAATTATTATGAGAATAAATCCTACTACTTCGGGTACCGGGGTTTCCGCACTTGAAGAAAAAAACCTGGGGCGTATCGCTCAAATAATTGGTCCGGTACTCGATGTATCCTTTCCACCGGGCAAGATGCCTAATATTTACAACGCTTTAGTAGTTAAAGGTCAGGATACAGTTGGCCAGCAAATTAATGTAACCTGCGAGGTACAGCAATTATTAGGAAATAATCGAGTTAGAGCTGTAGCTATGAGTGCTACAGATGGTCTGATGAGAGGAATGGAAGTGCTTGATACGGGAGCTCCTCTAAGTGTTCCAGTCGGTGGAGCGACTCTCGGACGAATTTTCAACGTTCTTGGAGAGCCTGTTGATAATTTGGGTCCTGTAGATACTCGCACAACATCCCCTATTCATAGATCTGCGCCTGCCTTTATACAGTTAGATACCAAATTATCTATTTTTGAAACGGGGATAAAAGTAGTGGATCTTTTAGCTCCTTATCGTCGGGGAGGAAAAATCGGACTCTTCGGGGGGGCTGGAGTGGGTAAAACAGTACTCATCATGGAATTGATCAACAACATTGCCAAAGCTCATGGAGGTGTATCCGTATTTGGCGGAGTGGGCGAACGCACTCGTGAAGGAAATGATCTTTACATGGAAATGAAAGAATCTGGAGTGATTAATGAAAAAAATATTGCGGAATCAAAAGTAGCTCTAGTCTATGGTCAGATGAACGAACCGCCGGGAGCGCGTATGAGAGTTGGGTTGACTGCCCTAACCATGGCGGAATATTTTCGGGATGTTAATGAACAAGACGTACTTCTATTTATCGACAATATTTTTCGTTTCGTCCAAGCAGGATCCGAGGTATCCGCTTTATTAGGAAGAATGCCTTCTGCTGTAGGTTATCAACCTACTCTTAGTACAGAAATGGGTTCTTTACAAGAAAGAATTACTTCTACCAAAGAGGGATCCATAACTTCTATTCAAGCAGTTTATGTACCTGCGGACGATTTGACCGACCCGGCTCCTGCCACAACATTTGCGCATTTAGATGCTACTACCGTACTATCAAGAGGACTAGCCGCGAAAGGTATCTATCCAGCAGTAGATCCTTTAGATTCAACGTCAACTATGCTCCAACCTCGGATCGTTGGTGAGGAACATTATGAAACTGCGCAAAGAGTTAAGCAAACTTTACAACGTTACAAAGAACTTCAGGACATTATAGCTATCCTTGGGTTGGACGAATTATCCGAAGAGGATCGTTTAACCGTAGCAAGAGCACGAAAAATTGAGCGTTTCTTATCACAACCCTTCTTCGTAGCAGAAGTTTTTACCGGTTCTCCAGGAAAATATGTTGGTCTAACAGAAACAATTAGGGGGTTTCAACTGATACTTTCCGGAGAATTAGATGGTCTTCCGGAACAGGCCTTTTATTTGGTAGGTAATATTGATGAAGCTACCGCGAAGGCTATGAACTTAGATGTGGAGAGCAAATTGAATAAATGACCTTAAATCTATGTGTATTGACTCCTAATCGAATTGTTTGGGATTCAGAAGTGAAAGAAATCATTTTATCGACTAATAGTGGCCAAATTGGTGTATTACCAAATCACGCACCTATTGCCACGGCTGTAGATATAGGTATTTTGAGAATACGTCTTAACGACCAATGGTTAACAATAGCTCTAATGGGCGGTTTCGCTAGAATAGGCAATAATGAAATAACCATTTTAGTAAATGATGCAGAGAGGGGTAGTGACATTGATCCGCAAGAAGCTCAACAAACTCTTGAAATAGCTGAAGCTAGCTTGAGTAGCGCTGAAGGAAAGAGACAAACAATTGAGGCAAATTTAGCTCTCAGACGAGCTAGGACGCGAGTAGAGGCTATCAATGCAATTTCATAACGAGTTGTTGGTGCGTCCGAATAATAAAAAAAAAGTTCTGTTTATTTATACAACATATTTGGAATATTTGGATTCTGCCGATTGAATCCAATCAAGTGTAATCAGATTTTGATGCAATGAAAAAAATGAAATTTCCATAAATAAAAAATAGAATAAAATAAATACGAGTAGTGGGGTATGTAAAAGATACAAAATAAATAAAAAATAAGGTGGGTAGAAATACTTATTAGATACCATTGACTGCGGTCTCTAATAAGTTCTACCTACTATTGGATTTGAACCAATGACTCCTGCCGTATGAAAGCAATACTCTAACCACTGGGTTAAGTAGGTCATTTATCATCATAAAGAGAAACAAAAGGAACCCGCCACACCCATAGATTATAGATGGAATCTTACTTCTAAAGCAATACCCATCCTTGGCAGGAAACCGATCAGAGAGCTATCATGTCGGATCATGCAATATTCACCTTGACAAGAAATTATATACATGATAAAATATTTATCACAAACACAAGAACACAAGGGCTGTAGCTCAGTTAGGTAGAGCACCTCGTTTACACGCGCGCCAATGCTTTTTCAGAGGAGTCCATCATGCAATCAACCGAATTTATCTTAGTAAAAAATCGATGTCTTACTCTGTGGATTCGAGGGAACAAGAGAACAATAGCCTGACAAATAGTTGGTTGGTCTAATTGAGGTGCCAATTTCGATGCCAAAAAGAACCCATCATTGATTTGATAATTGATAAGGTGAATACCCAGCCCATTCAATGCTAGGCATAATGAGGATAAGGACCTCAAAAAAATCTCTTTTCGTCCTATGAACTTGAAGGTGTATGAAGTTTCATATTTGACGCTTTGGGCAGAGCGATAGAGACTCCATTTAACTTAGGTTGATCTAGGCCGAAGGCAGACCTACGTCAAGATAACTCTTTTTTTGAAACACTTTGGTATTGCTACTGAATAAAAAATCAGAGCACGCGGAGCCGTCTCATTATCTTTCTGTTAAGAAAAAAGATGGCGGACTCGCTGATATTTATATCAGTTGATGAAAGAGCCCAATGCAAAAAAAATGCATGTTGGGTCTTTGAAACAGTTCGAATCATTTCGATAATAATAAGTTTGATCTGTTTTACCGAGAAGGTCTACGGTTCGAGTCCGTATAGCCCTAATTTTTCATTAATATTCATTTTAAATGGTAATGAAAAAAAAATTGATTTGTATTTTTTGATTTGTATTTTGTACTAGAGTATAGTTTTTTATTTCCTCATTATTATTTGAATTTGATTTGTTGTTTGTATCTGGCCGGTTGGTTGCTCCGTTGAAATAGAATCATTCCCACATTCTCGCTCACGGGGATCATTCGTAACCTGAAACTAAAAAAAATGCATTTCAATGGAGCCAATCGGCATTTAAAAAATTTTTGGATAAACAAACCCATTCTTTTTCATTCATTTTCGTGGGTGAATTACATACATACACATTTTTCCTCTTTTACTACCCATGATCAAAGAGTTGGGGAGGGGATACTCCCTTTCTTTGGTATACCTAAAGAAAGGTCCATTTTTTAAGTAAAAATCGTGACATGAGCCCGGTTAATATACTCAAACAAAATTGCTCATCATTAAAAATTCCAAATTAGAATTCTACCGATGCTTACTTTATTCAAGAAGATTGGGGATCCATTTGAACTTAGAAGAGTTAGGAATCCCCCGACTTATCGACTTTATTGCGGAAGAACAACTCCAACTCATTGTTTCAGAGAGAATAGAATGAATTGATCCTAAATACATAATTTGGGTATAGGAACCTATACGTTGTTATATGTAAGGGTTCCTTGCAATTCAAAGCATTGAATCCAATCTATTAGTACAGGGAGAGATTCAATAGAATATAATTAATACTAATTATAGATATATTCTATATATTCTATTTATCTATTTATATATTATATAATAATAATAGAAATATTCGATTAAATTAATATTATAATAATAGAAATATTATAATAGAAATATTCGATTAATATTAATAATTACATACAATATCTTATAATAATACATCACAATAATACATCTTAATCTTAATTAATATATATCATTTTTAATATTTAATAGAAGTATAAGAAGTATAAATGATACTTAATAATATTATAATAATTAATATAATTAATATAATAATTAATATTAACTAACAATATAATAATAATTAACTAACAATATAATAATAATATAATAATAGAGAATTTCAAATAGAAATTTGATATAAATATATATAAAAAAAAATTTTTATATAAATAATAAAATAATAAATATAATTATTATTTTTTTTTTATTATTTTATTTTATTATTATTTATTTTATTATTATATATTTTTA